CCACACAATTGAAGGAAATGTCCGAATTTTTGATTTCTAAGATCAATAAACTAAGGTTTTATCGTTCTAGCCCATCGGATTCAACGGAAACAATGATAAATAGATACGAATACAGCAGAAAAAAAGGGGGGGGATCAAAAAAACAAGTAGAGACAAATTTTACAAAGTTATATACAAGTCGCTACCCCCCCTCGGTATTTCTTTAATTGAATTTCGTTTGATTAGACGGAAGTTCCTTAAAAACTTCCGCTTTCTTTAAAAGATTCTGAACAGTTCCTGTGGGTTGAGCACCCTTTTCAAGGAAATCTAGAATAACAGGAACATTTAAATAAGTTTGATTTTTCATTGGATCATAAAATCCCACCTTTCTAAGATCTTTTCCTTCTCTTCGGGATCGAACATCAATTGCAACGATTCGATAGACGGCTCATTGGGATAGATGTAGATGAACAATACCCCCCCTAGAACCGTATAGGAAGTTTTCTCCTCGTACGGCTCGAGAAAAAATGATTTGATTTGACGTTTTGTCTATGTATGCAATTCTAATAAATAATAAATAAAATGACAAATGGGCCTATAAAATCAATTAGACTATGATTTCAGTCTTTTTTTTTCTTCCTAAAAATGAAAAAGAAACCATTCGTACTCATAACTCAAGTTGGATAACTCTCAACTAGCTCAAAGGAAAATCCTTAGTAAATTTCATTTATTGAGTGGTCTTTACCCCCTTTTGTTTCTCTCGTTTCAAATTCTATTTGGAGTCTTTAGTCTGATCCAGTTATTGAGACTATCGAGACAATTAAAATGGTGTTTCCTTGTTCTTAGATCCTTTATTCTTATTTTGAATCATTGGGTTTAGACATTACTTCGGTGCTTCTTAATCCTTTCAAAATGGCAGCAACATACCCTTTTTGATTTCTTTCTATCAAAGAATCCTATGGACAGTTGATTCACGCGTGATACACTTTGAATCGAAAAAGTTGGATAAATTCCAACAAGTTTTACTTTTGAATTGAAAACTTGCTCGAATTGGATGCTTTCGATTTCTATATGGAAGATACATTTACGAAGTTGTTCCGATTGATTGGCATTAACCCTAGATCCTTGCCCCCGAGAAATGAATTAATCCTTTCTACTCGAGCTCCATCGTGGACTATTTACAACCCAACAAAAAATCGAGTGTAACAGAACAAATAATGTCGAGCCAAGAGCACCCTCATTCCTAGATAAATCGAAAATGGTGGATGTAAAAATCCACAATGGATCGTGTCCTTCAAGTCGCACGTTGCTTTCTACCACATCGTTTCAAACGAAGTTTTACCATAACATTCCTCGAATTTGGAACCGGTATGGAATTGATTCAATCATGGAATCATGAATAGTCATTGGTTCGGTTGTACATAGACATCGTAATCTAGACTTTTTCTTCTATATATGAGATGTGTATGTGGAACGATTTTTCTGAAAAAGTCTTAGCAAGAAAGCATCTTTAACATACATAAATAATATATAGATAATAGAAAGAAATAGAAATATATAAACGAATAATGAATCTGCATCTTCAAGTGACTCAATACTCAATAGGGTTGAGTAAACGATTTCCTACTTTTTGAGTACCGAAGATTCCACTTACAAGGAATCATTAAAAAAATTTAGTAAAAATAGTTCTAATTAAAATTGAAAAAAGTTTCCTATTTAGACATCATTATTTAATTTGAAGAAAATTGGACAATTAAGTATCGCGTTTGATCTTCATAGGAAGATCCGTTTTTCTTTTTTAATTGACTCATCACTGATTTAATTTTAAATAGATAAAAAGATCAAAGAAAAGAAGAAAGAAATCCAATTTTTTCATGAGATGGATAAAAAAATGATGTAAGTTAAGATTTGAATCTTTATTCTTTTCATCTGATTACGAAAATTAAAAAAAAATAGGGAGGGTTTTTCGTATCTATCAGATAGACTGAACAGTTGTCACTATTATAGATATTCTATAATATAGAATTTAAATAATTTCAGTTTAAATAATTTAAGGGATCACAAATCGTTTTCACAAAAACCCAAAAATTTTTGTCATTAAAATAGAACGATACATATCATATAAGCGATACTTTTCCTTAGTTTATATGATAAACTTTTTTTTAACATGGGATTGAGTAATATTTCAATAATCGACTCTTGTCATAAAGTGAATAAAAGGGATAGAATAAATCACCCCTGCCTCAATCGGTACATAGATTTCCAATTTTTCATTAGAGCCAAACACGAAATACCTAAATAAAATGAGATTCAAAGAAAATAGATTGGCTCCATAACATATTTCTATATGTTATGGAACTTGATCATTTGTTAATGAGATTCAAACAGACACCGATATTCAAATTAATACGGATGAACTCACCCTACTTCTTTCTATGGGAATAATGGAGCATAAAAAAGGGATATGCGCTGGGACGGAAGGATTCGAACCTCCGAATAGCGGGACCAAAACCCGTTGCCT